ACTCCTACAGCACGTCCTTGTATAATGCTCAAGGCTCTAGGCTGAGTAGCAGGAGCAACTTTTAATTTGTTATGAGCCCAAACGATAGATTCAATGAGTTCTTGCCAATAACCACGGCCACTAAATAAAAACATTAAACTAAAAGCCCAGACAAAATGAGCGCCTAAGAAAAAAAGACCATATGCAGATAATGAAGAACCATAAGACTGAATTACTTGGGATGCCTGTGCCCACAAGAAATCTCGGAGCCAACCATTAATCGTAATGGAACTCTGTGCAAAGTTTCCCCCTGTGATATGAGTTACTATCCCTTGATCACTTACAGTACCCCAAACATCCGACTGCATTTTCCAACTGAAATGGAAAATGACTACCGAAATTGCATTGTACATCCAGAATAGACCTAAGAAAACATGATCCCAGGCGGAGACTTGACATGTTCCCCCTCGTCCAGGCCCGTCGCAAGGGAATCGAAAACCAAGATTTGCTTTATCAGGTATCAAACGGGAACTACGAGCAAATAAAACACCTTTCAAAAGTATTAATACAGTCACATGGATGGTAAATGCGTGAATGTGATGGACTAAAAAATCTGCGGTTCCTAATGGAATAGGTAACAAAGCGACTTTGCCGCCTACAGCTACTAACTCGCCACCTCCCCACGTTAAGCTGGTACTTGTTGTTGCACCAGGAGCTGTTACGCCAGGCGCGTCAGCATGGATATTTTGTACCCATTGAGCAAAGATGGGTTGTAATTGTATGGCGGTATCCGAAAACATATCTTGGGGACGGCCTAAAGCACTCATGGTATCATTATGAATGTACAAGCCAAAACTGTGAAAACCTAGAAATATACATACCCAGTTAAGGTGGGATATGATTGCATCGCGGTGTCTAAGGACGCGATCTAATAGATCGTTGTATCGAGTAGTTGGATCATAGTCTCTTACCATAAAAATGGCTGCATGTGCAGCAGCACCAACTATTAGAAATCCGCCAATCCACATGTGGTGTGTGAACAAGGAAAGTTGTGTACCATAGTCAGTAGCTAGGTATGGGTAGGGGGGCATAGCGTACATATGATGAGCTACAACAATAGTTGTAGAGCCTAGCATAGCTAGGTTAAGAGATAATTGAGCATGCCATGACGTTGTTAGGATTTCATAGAGACCCTTATGGCCTTGTCCTGTAAATGGGCCTTTATGAGCCTCCAAAATATCTTTAAGTCCATGACCAATACCCCAGTTGGTCCTATACATATGACCAGCGATCAGGAAAAGAATAGCAATAGCTAAATGATGGTGCGCAATATCGCTCAACCATAGGCCACCGGTTATTGGATCTAGTCCTCCGCGAAAAGTAAGAAATTCTGCGTATTTGGACCAATTCAAGGTGAAAAAGGGGGTTGCTCCTTCGGCAAAACTAGGATAAAGTTGAGCCAAAAGGTCACGATTCAAGATAAATTCATGAGGAAGTGGTATCTCTTTAGGATCAACCCCAGCGTCAAGAAATTGGTTAATCGGTAAAGATACATGGATTTGGTGTCCCGCCCAAGAAAGAGACCCAAGTCCTAATAACCCCGCTAAGTGGTGATTCAACATGGATTCTACATCTTGGAACCAGGCCAATTTGGGAGCGGCTTTGTGATAATGGAACCAACCAGCAAAAAGCATTAACGATGCAAAAATCAATGCACCGATTGCGGTACAATAGAGTTGTAACTCACTAGTTATTCCAGATGCTCGCCAAATCTGAAAAAAACCGGAGGTTATTTGGATTCCTCGGAAACCCCCGCCTACATCACCGTTCAAAATTTCTTGCCCTACTATTGGCCAAACTACCTGAGCACTGGGTCCAATGTGAGTAGGATCGCTTAGCCATGCTTCATAATTGGAAAAACGGGCACCGTGGAAGTACATGCCACTCAACCAAAGAAAGATAATGGAGAGTTGACCGAAATGAGCACTAAAGATTTTTCGAGAGATCTCCTCCAAATCACCGGTATGACTATCGAAATCGTGAGCATCAGCATGTAGGTTCCAGATCCAAGTAGTAGTATCGGGGCCCTTTGCTATTGTTCTTGAGAAATGCCCGGGTCTGGCCCATTCCTCAAAAGATGTTTTTACAGGATCCCTATCCACAACAATTTTAACTTCTGGTTCCGGCGAACGAATAATCATTAAGTCCTCCTCTTTCCGGACAAGACATACAAAGAGACCCGCCAACTGTCTTTTTAGTGAATCTTTGAAGGATAGATATTATGATTAGTCCTTTTCTTTACTATCTACCGCCCTTCTATTTTTTTTAGTTATTCACTGGAGCAATTATATATTGAAGTCAATCCGAGGCAAGTGTTCGGATCTATTATGACATAAGGATTAGGTGCCTAACGGACATTGGTTATTCTGGAAAATTATTTCCCGACGTAACAAAAAAAGATTCTTTTTTACGTTTTAATTTAAGAAGCTAGTGTATTTTTTTTAGGGTATAAGCCCTACATCTACTTTCCTTGAGTGAGCATAATATAAATCGATTCCAAATTCCAAGAAACTCATTAGAATTATTCAAAAAATCGTCCTTTAGGTAGGAATATTTAGATTGTCCCCTTTTATTTACTTTATTACCTCTGTTCTAGAGCATATCCCTATTGTTTATCCTTATGAAATAGGATATAAAATCGAAATGATATAAAATCGAAGGTAGAAGAAAGGGATATAATGAAATTCTTGATTCGATCTTCCTACCAAAATTATTTGATTAATGGATCAACAACCAAACCGCCCATTTTATGAAAATGAAGAGTGGTCTTATTCAAATTCAAAGCGCTTCGTAATCTTCAACCAGTTCTGTGCTTCAATATAATTTCCCGGAGTAAGCGCTATAGCTTGTTTCCAATACTCAGCAGCTTGATCAAACCAAGCTTCCGCAATTTCTGAATCGCCCTGTAAAATGGCCTGTTCTCCTCGGTCGGAATAGGCAGTTCCTTCCCCTAGAACCGTACTTGAGAGTTTCCTACCTCATACGGCTCAGAAATTGCTATCTTAATTTCCCCTATCTTAACTGAATTCGATTTCTCAAAAATCGATCCAATTTCTTCTTGGGTTAAGCAGAAGAAGTTAATTACCTAAGTTTCAAACCCTAATTTTGATCAATAATCAGTCTGATCTTTTCTCCCACCTTCAGAAGAATGAAGCATAGATAGACCCATATCCTTCGTTCGAATTTTCTGAAAGGTAACTATCTCGGTTTCGTGTCTTTCATATATGAAATTTCTATAGAATCCTTGAAAAAGACTTTTTCCCATAAGAAAGAAAAAAGAACTTACTATCTTTGGGATCTGATACTACACCGCTGCTTAATCCTTTAGTGGATCGGCTCTATTACATAAGCAGATTCCTAAATTATGCCCCATATCATGGTATAATTAAGCAGTTTTTTTTAGTTGTATCGACCCAGTCGCTCACTAATTGATCTTTACGGTGCTTTCTCTATCAATTTGAGACTTTATCCATAGAGTAGTAGTATAGGCTCGACTTTCTTCTTATTTTGATTCTCGTGAAGTGTTCTTCCTTCCTACAGCTGATAGGGGAAAATCATTGTTTTGACGATCCCTATGTAGAAAGCCCTTTTTCTAGTATTTACTAGAAAATTGCATCTTTTTTTCTTCTTTCTTTCTATAGTGGAGATAGTCGCACGTAATGACAGATCACGGCCATATTATTAAAAGCTTGCGGTAAGAAGGGGTTTCGTTCTAGCGCCCGGAAATAATATTCCAAAGCCTTTGTATGCTCTCCATTGCTTGTGTGTATAAGGCCGATGTTATATAGTATATAACTTCGATCATAGGGATCAATTTCTAGTCGCGTAGCTTCATAATAATTCTGCAAAGCTTCCGCATAATTTCCTTCGGATTGAGCCAACATCCGTTACGGTCGTTCATTCTATTCAAATTCAAAAAATCTCCGTTCCAAAACCGTACATGAGGTTTTCATCTCATACGGCTCCTCCCTTCTTTCTGTACATAGTACTAAGCAAAAAATCTATAGAATAAAAATAGAATTAGTTCCATCTCATTATGGACCGAAAGGGGCTGGTATTTTTCCAAGAAATCTCTAGCCAACCTTCCCCCAAGAGGTTTTTCTTAACACCAATGAATTCTATTAATGCTAGAGGAAAACGATAGCTCCAGGAATTTCTTTGTTCTCAACGCCTCCTATTTAGAGGAATTAGCCACTTCAACGACCTTTGATGGTTATAAGGGTATCCAACGTACAAACCCGATGGTTGTTTGCTATCCCAACCATTCTTCCCAACCCTGATACCGATCAGGAAAGGGTTAATTTCTAACAAAGTTTTTCTCTTGTTGATTCCTATTTCGAGGTGTAGTGCTTTTCTCCCCTATGCTGCCTATTGGTCCTAGTAGAGTAGGATTAGCCTGTAATACAGAACCTATCCTGTAGGTGTAACCTTTCGCTCAATACTCAAATCTACAATTGAAGCATCTAAGGCCGCATCAATCGAGGATACACGACAGAAGGAATTGTTAGTTCACCTCACCTCCCCCAAGCGTGGGTTTCCTTTACTAATTTTGTTCTCTCTATGCGAACCCCCTCTCTTTCTCGTAAGACTGAGATGTAGGTAGGCCTAAAAAAAAAAAAGAGTCAAATCGCACCATCTCTATAATAAGTAAATGCCCTTTTTTCCCCTGAGGTTGTCGGAATTATTTGCAATAAAATATTGGCTACAATCGAGGAGGTCTTATCAATGAAATTTCCATTTATACGGGATCTAGGCATAATTCCCAATCCATTCTATATAGAATTCTTTTCATTCTATCACAAAATAACATAAAAACTTATAAATCGCTCCATATGCTCTAAATGGATAAGAAAGGTATGGATTTTCCACTCAGCTCAAATTGTCTCCTTTTCCTTCTGTTTGGACAAGAAGAGATATGAAATATTTGACTAAGATTTGATTTCATTCCACTTTCCTATTTCTCAACAACAACTTCTGTCATCAGCTATTTCGCGTTTTCAAAGTCATTAATTATCCCATACCCTTTTTATTTAGATTGTATGGCGTAACATACCTTATGCAAATAGAATTCTAGGGTTCCTTGGTTCCTTTATTTTCTTATGGAATAATAAGGATTCTTCTATTCTCTTTTTATTTGGGTTTTCTCCAAAGAAAAACTTTTGAGGGAGCGGAATTCCTAGTAAAAAAAAAATAAAGGATCCTTACACTTAGATAAAAAAAAAGAATTTTTCCAATAGAGCCATGGAATCCCCGAACGGTTGTGGCTGTACCTGTACTGCAGGAATACGAAAACTCGCTATTCACTCAGTTTATTTTCCATAATAAGATTATGTAGGAGAGATGGCCGAGCGGTTCAAGGCGTAGCATTGGAACTGCTATGTAGACTTTTGTTTACCGAGGGTTCGAATCCCTCTCTTTCCGTTTCTCTTAATTCATCAACGTTACCGATCACAATGTATCAAATCAAATAACAATTTATTTGAGCAATAATACCTTTATTTAATAGAATTCTCTTAAGCAAATTACTTTGGTATGTAAAATATAACAAAAAAGAAAAAAGATCCTAAGGTTAATCTATTTCTGCTAGGTGAATGGGAAAATACGAATTAAGAGCCTTAGGTCGATTTAGTTCAGGGAAAGGGGAAGGGGATAAAAAATTCTATGAACCTTTCCTTTTGCGTTAAGCTCAAGTCTGACGAGAGTAATATTCTACAACTAACAACTCATTTATTTTCAGACCGACCCACTTTCTATCTAGGATTTTTTGTACTAGTCCTTTATATTGCAATGTATCAACCGTCAAATGCTTTGGCAATTTGCCAGGATCGGATGAAGCAATAGAATTTTGAACCAGACGTTTTGATCTTTGGTTATCCTTCGTAGTAATAATATCTCGGGGTTTGCAACGAAAACTTGGTATATCAACTATACGACCATTAACTAAAATATGTCTATGATTAACTAATTGCCGGGCCTCAGGAATGGTTGAAGCCATACCCAATCGAAAAACAATATTATCCAAACGCATTTCAAGTAATTGTAGTAAAACTTGACCTGTTGACTTTTTTGCTTTTCCAGCGATATGTACATATCTAAGTAATTGTCGTTCTGTCAGACCATAATGAAAACGCAATTTCTGTTTTTCTTGAAGACGGATACGATATTGCTCTTTTTTCCCAGAATGGAATTTCTTTTTCAGATTACTTCCGGATTTAGGCGTTTTTCTAGTGAGTCCTGGTAAAGCTCCCAGACGGCGTATTTTTTTTAAACGAGGTCCTCGATAACGGGACATGAAGACTCCTTTTTTTATTGAAATTCCATTTTACACAATAAATTTCATTGTATTTACATTACAGAATACATCGAAATTAAAACTGAATTAAACTAAAGGATAAACAGAGTAAAATCTACTAAAGTACCACAAAAAATGGAATTTCATCAACATCTGAATTTTTTGTATATATATTATTTATTTTACTGTTTTGTATCTAGCAAAATTGTAAGGTAGAAACGACATAATGGACTCTGGATTCTCCATTTAATTCGGAGAAAAAAAAAAAAGGGATTCTTTTTCATGGAACATCAATAGAGAAAAAAGCCGACTATCGGATTTGAACCGATGACCCTCGCATTACAAATGCGATGCTCTAACCTCTGAGCTAAGTGGGCTTATATAACAGAAATAGTGTAACAAATAGAAATATATATAGGAAATCTGTAAAATGGCAAATCTTAATTATTAATCTTAGTTATTAACTAGTTCGAAATTGGAAATTCTACTTAGAAAAAAAAAGAATGAATATCAAGCGTTATAGTATGATTTTGAATATTCTAAAAAAGGAAAGAAGGGGGTGGGGGAGAGAAAAACTTTTGGATATATTGATTCCGATTGAATTGCAAATATATCAACGGTAGAATCAATTCAATTCTGAATTGCAATAAGCGGGGTCTCTTGAATAGAGACGAGCTGCTAGACTACGTCGAATAATGAATTCAATGATTCAAAAAAAACTAAGAGATGTAGGAAATTACACAAGGAATCCTGGTTTCAAAGAAAAAAAGGACAATGGGGATATGGCGAAATCGGTAGACGCTACGGACTTGATTGTATTGAGCCTTGGTATGGAAACCTGCTAAGTGGTAACTTCCAAATTCAGAGAAACCCTGGAATGAAAAATGGGCAATCCTGAGCCAAATCCCTTTTTTGAAAAAACAAGTGGTTCTCAAACTAGAACCCAAAGGAAAAGGATAGGTGCAGAGACTCAATGGAAGCTGTTCTAACGAATCGAGGTGTAATTACGTTGTGTTAGTAGTGAAACTCCCTCTAAATTACTAAATTAGAGAAAGAAAGGCTTTATACATCTAATACACACGTATAGATACTGACATAGCAAACGATTAATCACAGAACCCATACCATAATATAGGTTCTTTATTTATTTTTTAGAATGAAATTAGGAA